GTTAACAGATGGTATTCAGATAAAAATCCTATTTCCTTTCTGTCTGAAACCCTGGCGCAAATCCAAACTACGATCCCATCATAGAGATCCAATCCAAAAGAAAGGGAAAACAGAAAATTTTTGTTTTTTAACAATCTGGGGAAGGGAAACCGAACTACCTTTTGGTTCTGCCCGACAACAACCTTCCTTTTTTGAACCTATTTATAATGAATTCGAAAAAAAAAAGAGAAAAGTTAAAAAAAAATGTTTTCTAGTTCTAAGAGTTTTCAAAGAAAAAACAAAACAGTTTATAAAAGTCTCAAAAGAAAAAACAAGATGGATTATCAAAACGGTTCTATTTTTAAAAAGAATAATAAAAGAGTTTGCAAACGTAAATCCAATTTTCTTATTTGTATTGAAGAAAGTATATGAACCAAATGAAACTGGAAAAGATTCCATAACCATAAGCAGTAATAAAATTGTTCCTGAATCGACCATTCGAATTAGATTCATGGATTGGGCAAATTATTCACTGACAGAAAAAAAAAGGAAAGATCTGTCCGATAGAACAACTCTAATCAGAAATCAAATAGAAAGGGGTGCAAAAGACAAAAGAAAAATATTTCTAACTCCGGATATAAATATTAGTCCTAACGATACAAGTTGTGGTGATAAAAGATCGGAATCGCAGAAACATATTTGGCAGATATCAAAAAGAAGAAGTAACAGATTCATATTCATACGCAAATGGCACTATTTTTTGACATTTTTCAACGAAAGAATATACATATATATCTTTCTATGTACTGTTAATGTTTCTAGAGTCAATGTACAACTTTTCCTTGAATCAACAAAAAAGATTATCGATAAATACATTCACAATGATGAAAAAAATAAAGAAGGGATTGATGAAACAAATCAAAAAAAAATTCACTTTATTTCGACTATAAAAAAGTATCTTTCTAATATTAGTAATAATAAATCAAAGATTTCTGATGACCTATATTCCTTTTCACAAGCATCTGTATTTTACAAATTATCACAAATCCAAGCTATTAGTAAAAAGTATCATTTGAGATCTCTACTTCAATATCGCGAAGCATATCTTATTCTTAAGGATAGAATCAGGAATTTTTTTGGAACACGAAGAATATTAGATTCCAAATCAAGGCATAAAAAACTTCCGAATTCCGGAATGAATGAATGGAAAAACTGGTTAAGGGGTCATTATCAATACAATTTATCTCAGGCTAGGTGGTCTAAATTAGTACCGCAAAAATGGCGAACTAGGGTCAATCGGCGTCGTACGATTCAAAATAAAGACTCAAAAAAGAATTCATATGAAAAAGCCCAATTCATTCATTACGAGAAAAAAAATGATTATGAAGTGAATTCATTGACGAGCAAAAAAGCAAAATTAAAAAAAAACTACAGATATGATCTTTTTTCATATAAATATATTAATTATGGGGATAGGAAAGACTCATATATTTATCCATCCTCATTACAAGTAAACGAGGACCGAAAGATTCCATATAATTACAACACACCTAAAATTGAACCATTTTATGTACTGGGGGATATATCTATTAGTGATTATCTAGGAGAAGAGTATATTATTGGTACGGGTAAAAGTACGGATAGAAAATATTTGGAGTGGAAAATTTTCGATTTATTTCTTAGAAAGAATATCGATATTGAGTCCTGGACCGATACGGATACCGGGACCAACATTAATAAAATGACTAAGACCGAGACTGATTATTATCAAATGATTGATAAGAAAGATCTTTTCTATCTCACGATTCATCAAGAAATCAACCCACCCAATCAAAAAAAAAACTTTTTTTTGATGGGAATGAATAAAGAAACGCTATATCGTCCCATATTAAATACGAAATCTTGGTTCTTCTCAGAATTTGTGCCACTTTATGATGCATATAAGATCAAACCGTGGATTATACCAATCAAATTACTTCTTTTCATTTTTAATGGAAATGAAAACATTAGTGAAAACAAAAACATTAATGGAAATCAAAAAAAGGATCTTCGTATATCATCTAATCAAAAAGAATATCTTGAATTAAAGAATCGAAATCAAGAAGAAAAAGAAGAGCTCGGCCACGGAAATATTGGTTCAGACGCACGAAAACGACAAAAAGATTTTGAAAAGGATTACATGGAATCAGACATTCAAAAACGTGAAAAGAAAGGACAACCCGAGAGTAACAAGAAAGCAAAACTAGAGTTATTCCTGAAAAAATATTTGCTTTTTCAATTGAGATGGGATGATCCTTTGAATCACAGAATTTTCAATAATGTTAAGGTATATTGTTTCCTGCTTAGACTAATAAATGCAAAGGAAATTGCTATATCCTCTATTCAAGGGGGAGAAATGCACCTGGATGTAATGTTAATTCAGACGAATCTAACTCTTCCAGAATTGATAAAAAAGGGAATATTGATTCTCGAACCAGTACGTCTGTCTATAAAATGGGATAGACAATTTATTATGTATCAAACCATAGGTATCTCATTGGTCCATAATAATAAATGCCAAACTAATGGAAGATATCGAGAAAAAAGATATGTTGATGAGAATTATTTCAATGGATCCATTGTACAACATAAAAAGATGCTTGTGAATAGAGACGAAAATCATTATGATTTGCTTGTTCCTGAAAATATTCTATCCCCTAGGCGTCGTAGAGAATTGAGAATTCTAATTTGTTTCAATTCCGGAAATAGGAATGTTATGGATAGAAATCCGGTATTTTTCAATGACAACAATGTAAGGAACTGGGGGCAATTTTTGGATGAGGACAAGCATATTGATACAGATATAAATAAATTCATTCAATTCAAATTGTTTCTTTGGCCCAATTATCGATTAGAGGATTTAGCTTGTATGAATCGCTACTGGTTTGATACCAATAATGGCAGCCGTTTCAGTATGTCAAGGATACGTATGTATCCACGATTCGGAATTAGTTGATGGTTGGTACATTTCCTATATATCAGGTGTCGGGTCTGGTATATGAATGTACACACACGCTGTGTTACATTCTAATACATGATACCGATTCAATAACGTCTCAATTGGATTGAATCTAGAAATGATTCGGCAGAATCTTCTTAGGCCAAAGGAATTTTCTTTTGTGGGTACAGAAATTGCCCTTCTATCGAATCAAATTACAAATTGTACTTACAATTCATTTGAATTTCATTTTGATTTGATTTGATAGAATAAAGTAATATATGAATAAATCCAGATTATTGGGTGTATCAGATCAAAATAACTGGCATTATTATTATTCCTGATTGGTAAAATCCATATCTGTGGAAAAAAAAAAAAGAGAGAGAAATTTTATTTTTATGGTTATGGTCAAAAATTCATTCATCTCAGTTATTCCGAAAGAAGAAAAAAACAAAGGGTCTGTTGAATTTCAAGTAATCAGTTTCACCAATAAGATACAGAGACTTACTTCACATTTTGAATTGCACAGAAAAGATTATTTATCTCAGATAGGTTTGCGGAAAATTCTGGGAAAACGTCAACGACTGCTGGCTTATTTGTCAAAGAAAAATAGAGTGCGTTATAAAAAATTAATCGATCAATTAGATATTCGGGAACCAAAAACTCGTTAATTTGAAGATTATTTGAATTCTTTGGTTTATTAGATCTTGAATTTTGATGAACCTCATTTATTTCGTTTTCGGCAATTCATAGAATAATGGATCGGAGAAGAAAACATATGAATGTACCGGCTACAAGAAAAGACCTCATGATAGTTAATATGGGTCCTCACCACCCATCAATGCATGGTGTTCTTCGACTTATCGTTACTCTAGATGGTGAAGATGTTATTGACTGCGAACCCATATTGGGTTATTTACACAGAGGGATGGAAAAAATTGCGGAAAACCGAACAATTATACAATATCTTCCTTATGTAACACGTTGGGATTATTTAGCTACTATGTTCACAGAGGCAATAACGGTAAATGCACCAGAACAATTAGGAAATATTCAAGTACCCAAAAGAGCCAGCTATATCAGAGTAATTATGCTGGAGCTGAGTCGTATAGCTTCTCATTTATTATGGCTTGGACCTTTTATGGCAGATATCGGTTCACAGACTCCCTTCTTCTATATTTTCAGAGAAAGGGAATTGCTATATGACCTATTCGAAGCTGCCACAGGTATGCGAATGATGCATAATTATTTCCGTATCGGGGGAGTCGCTGCTGATCTACCTCATGGCTGGATAGATAAATGTTTGGATTTCTGTGATTATTCTTTAACAGGAATTGTTGAATATCAAAAGCTTATTACGCAAAATCCCATTTTTTTGGAACGAGTTGAGGGGGTGGGCATTATTGGTGGGGAGGAAGCAATAAATTGGGGTTTATCGGGACCAATGCTACGAGCTTCTGGAACCCAATGGGATCTTCGTAAAGTTGATCATTATGAGTGTTACGATGAATTCGATTGGGAAGTCCAGTGGCAAAAAGAAGGAGACTCATTAGCTCGTTATTTAGTACGAATCAATGAAATGACGGAATCCATAAAAATTATTCAACAGGCTCTAGAAGGAATTCCGGGGGGGCCCTATGAGAACTTAGAAGTTCGACGCTTTGATAGAGCAAGTGATTCCGAATGGAATGGTTTTGAATATCGATTCATTAGTAAAAAGCCTTCTCCCACTTTTGAATTGTCGAAACAAGAACTTTATGTGAGAGTAGAAGCCCCAAAGGGAGAATTGGGAATTTTTCTGATAGGGGATAATAGTGCTTTTCCCTGGAGATGGAAAATTCGTCCACCTGGTTTCATCAATTTGCAAATTCTTCCTCAGCTAGTTAAAAGAATGAAATTGGCTGATATCATGACGATACTAGGTAGTATAGATATCATTATGGGAGAAGTTGATCGTTGAAATGATAATTGATACGACAGAAGTACAAGCTATCAATTCTTTTTCCAGATCGGAATCCTTAAAAGAGGTCTATGACCTCTTATGGCTGCTTGTCCCTATTTTTACTCCTGTATCGGGAATCACAATAGGCGTACTCGTGATTGTGTGGTTAGAAAGAGAAATATCCGCAGGGATACAACAACGTATCGGGCCTGAATATGCCGGCCCCTTGGGAATTCTTCAAGCTCTAGCAGATGGGACCAAACTACTTTTGAAAGAGGATCTTCTCCCATCTAGAGGAGATGTTCGTTTATTCAGTATGGGGCCATCTATAGCGGTCATATCAATTCTACTAAGCTATTTAGTAATTCCTTTTGGCTATCGCCTTGTTCTAGCCGATCTCAGTATAGGCGTTTTTTTATGGATCGCTATTTCCAGTATTGCTCCTATTGGACTTCTTATGTCAGGATATGGATCGAATAATAAATATTCCTTTTCAGGTGGTCTACGAGCTGCTGCTCAATCTATTAGTTATGAAATACCATTAACTCCGTGTGTGTTATCAATATCTCTACGTGTGATTCGTTGGAACATGAACCTTTACCCCTTTCCTGGAAATAAAGGAAAGGGGTTGGATGTGTTGAATAGATACCTTTCTCTTTTTATTCATCATTCGGGTCGATGAGTTAAACCAGATAGTTATATGAGTGAAACAAAACAGCTTATGAATTTGCAGTAAGAAGATTGATTCTCATTCCCTATGTACGAGAGTAAAGTGGAAGTAAACATAAGCGGTCGAAACTGTTTACCCCAAGATTGGTTGATTAGTCATCATGACTTGAAGCGGGTGCAAAAGATCAACTGTATGGAGTTTCTACTTTTGTATTGTATGTTGTATGTATTACCATATCGGGGATCAATCAAAAATGAGTGGACGGTTAGGAACACGAAGGTACACAAAGGATTAGTGATGAAGATAATGTAAGGTATCCAAAGGGATATTTCTGCATAACATAAAAGGAATCATAATGAGGGCTTTAAGTTCGTAGAAATGATCAAGCAGTACTTCCTCACGATTCCGATCCAGAGTATGCTTCTATCCACTGATTAAATAAATGACTGTCGAGAACGAAGTAATCCTTTGATTTTATTTTTTAGAAACCCCCCTTCTGAGTGAGAAAGAAGAACAGGAACGAAAGAAATGGAATGCAATAGGAAAACTGAATAATAAGAGATCTTTGTTTATTCTTTCCTCAATCCTATCCATATTCATACGGATAGAATTCTTCTAATGATTTATCAACTATAACTCATGAATTAGTGTCTAATTTTTTTTCGTACGAAAAGTATGGGTCGAAATATCTATTGAAACAACGAGTATTTTATTGAAGGATTAAGTTATTACTGAACTAAAAGAATTCTAAGTCTAATTAGAAAATAAAGGATGAGATCAATTCGGAAGCGCTTTTTTTTATTATGGCGGACGGAATTCCATTGGTCTAATTCGGGACTCTTCGATACATCGTTACTCTAATCTACACTACAAACATGCCGAGGTAATAATGAACCAGTCCTTAGATTTATTTGTGGCCATCGAGGAGCCGTATGAAGCTGAGGTCTCATGTGCGGTTCTGGAATAGCGATGGGAATAGTGATGTTATCATCGACTATGATTATCTAACAGTTCAAGTACAGTTGATATAGTTGAGGCACAGTCAAAATATGGGTTTTGGGGGTGGAATCTGTGGCGTCAACCTATAGGGTTTATAGTTTTTCTAATTTCTTCCCTAGCGGAATGTGAAAGATTACCTTTTGATTTACCAGAAGCAGAGGAGGAATTAGTAGCAGGTTACCAAACCGAATATTCAGGTATTAAATCTGGTTTATTTTACGTTGCTTCTTACCTAAATCTACTAGTTTCTTCATTATTTGTAACAATTCTTTACTTGGGCGGGTGGAATTTCTCTATTCCCTACATATTCATTTCTGAACCTTTTGGAATAAATAAAACAGGTGGAGTCTTTGGAATGACAGTTGGTATCCTTATTACATTAGCTAAAGCTTATTTGTTCCTGTTCATTCCTATCACAACAAGATGGACTTTACCTAGGATGAGAATGGACCAGCTATTAAACCTTGGGTGGAAATTTCTTTTACCTATTTCTCTAGGTAATCTATTATTAACAACTTCTTCCCAACTCGTTTCGCTATAACAAAATATGATATTCTAGATTCATAACCTATCTAGAGCAAGAGAAAGAAACATCAAACTATTCATGGATATCCACGATATGTTCCCTATGGTGACTGGGTTCATGAATTATGGTCAACAGACAATACGAGCTGCAAGGTATATTGGTCAAAGTTTCATGATTACCTTATCTCACGTGAATCGTTTACCTGTGACTATTCAATATCCTTATGAAAAATCGATCACATCGGAGCGTTTTCGTGGTCGAATCCATTTTGAGTTTGATAAATGCATTGCTTGTGAAGTATGTGTTCGGGTATGCCCCATAGATCTACCCGTTGTTCATTGGAGATTGGAAACGGATATTAGAAAGAAACGATTGCTTAATTATAGTATTGATTTTGGAATCTGTATATTTTGTGGTAATTGTGTCGAGTATTGTCCAACAAACTGTTTATCAATGACTGAAGAATATGAACTTTCTACTTATGATCGTCACGAATTGAATTATAATCAAATTGCTTTGGGCCGGTTACCAATGTCAGTAATTGGAGATTACACAATTCGAACAATTACGAATTCGACTCCAATCAAAATAATCAGGGGTAAACCTCTTGATTCAAAAACGATTACCAATTACTAAGATTCCGTTTTGATCTAAAGTAAAGGAGTGAGGCTTCTTTCATTTTGCTAGGTCAGTAAATAACTATTGATTGGTGAGAATCAAGGCTTGATTTTGATTTAGAATGGATTCATGGATCTGTGATGATTTCAAAATATACAATTTCGAACTACTCTTTCAGATACAGTAGCGGAATTGATCCAATAACTGTATCTATATAAATCTACACCCCTTTAGGATTCAATTAGGAACGTATCATATACAAGAAAAAAAATAAGGTAACCTCTTTTTTCTTGGATCGGTTAGTAAGTTTATGAAATATTTCGATTTATTTATCTCTTTTTTTACACATAATGGATTTACCTGGACCAATACATGATATTCTTTTAGTATTTCTGGGATCAGGTCTTATATTAGGAGGTCTGGGGGTGGTCTTACTTACCAACCCAATTTATTCTGCTTTTTCATTGGGACTGGTTCTTGTTTGTATATCCTTATTCCATATTCCATCTAACTCCTATTTTGTAGCTGCTGCACAGCTCCTTATTTACGTAGGAGCTGTAAATGTTTTAATCCTATTTGCTGTGATGTTCATGAATGGTTCAGAATATTACAACGATTTCTATCTTTGGACCGTTGGGGATGGGGTCACTTCACTGGTTTGTACAAGTATTCTTTTTTCACTAATTACTACTATCTCGGATACGTCGTGGTACGGGATTATTTGGACTACAAGATCAAATCAGATTATAGAGCAGGACCTAACAAGTAACGTTCAACAAATTGGGATTCATTTATCAACAGATTTTTACCTTCCATTTGAACTCATTTCTATAATTCTTTTAGTTGCTTTGATAGGTGCAATTGCTATGGCCCGGCAGTAAAGTAATTAAGTAATAAATACTTAGATCCAAAACAAAATAAAATAAATAAAGTCTTGTTTTGTTCTATGTTATCACATCTATTTTCCTTCAGTTCCATTTTCATATTCTATTGTTCATATATGAAATTGAAAGGGGTTTAGTTTGATCCATTACTAATACCTTACTCTGTTTCGTACTTAATTTATATTCTAATCAAATCGGTGAAATTGTTGTTCATATTGAAATGAATCAAGATTGATGAGGGGTTGGTCAATGATGACCGAACATGTACTTATTTTGAGTGCCTATTTATTTTCTATCGGTATTTATGGATTGATCACAAGTCGAAACATGGTTAGAGCACTTATGTGTCTTGAACTTATACTGAATGCGGTTAATATAAATCTCGTAACATTTTCTGATTTGTTTGATGGTCGTCAATTAAAAGGAGATATTTTCTCGATTTTTGTTATAGCTATTGCAGCCGCTGAAGCAGCTATTGGGCCGGCTATTGTTTCATCGATCCATCGTAACAGAAAATCAACTCGTATCAATCAATCGAATTTGTTGAATAAATAGTATTAATGATATAAATAAAGACAGATATCTACAATATATTCACTAATTTAGAACTAGCATGTATGATTCGTATGACCATGCTTGTTGAAACGTAAGAAATCAAAGTATCTTGGCCCTTGCTCATGAACAGATCCAGAAATAGATTGATTATCAAAAAAATTCTGGTAAACCACTGATTCGTCTGGCGTCTACAACATAATATATATAATTCAATTACTAATGAAGCCAGATCGAAAATTCATAAAGTTCAAAAAATTGATAGATCCAATGTCACATTCAGTAAAGATTTATGATACATGTATAGGGTGTACTCAATGTGTACGAGCCTGCCCCACAGATGTATTGGAAATGATACCTTGGGACGGATGTAAAGCTAAACAAATTGCTTCTGCTCCAAGAACAGAGGACTGTGTAGGTTGTAAGAGATGTGAATCCGCTTGTCCAACAGATTTCTTGAGTGTTCGGGTTTACTTATGGCATGAGACAACTCGCAGCATGGGTCTAGCTTATTGATACGTTCTAGAAAAATCCACTTGAATCCATTTGATTCCTCTTTACCGACAAAAACCCGTACTCGAGAAATTATTCCGAGCGCGGGTTTTTCTGGTCAAAGTCTATCTTGTCTTTACCACGAGTTATTTTCCTTGGTTAACAATAATTGTTGTTTTGCCGATATCCGCGGGTTCGTCAATTTTCTTTCTCCCTCGTAGAGGGAATAAAAATAAGGTGGTTCGGTGGTATACTATTTGTATATGCTTATTAGAACTCCTTCTAACGACCTATGCGTTCTGTTATCATTTCCAATTGGACGATCCATTAATCCAATTAGAGGAGGCTTATAAATGGATAAATACTTTTGATTTTCACTGGAGACCGGGAATCGATGGACTTTCCATAGGACCCATTTTACTGACGGGATTCATCACTACTTTAGCTACTTTAGCGGCTCGGCCAGTTACTAGAGATTCGCGATTGTTCCATTTCCTGATGTTAGCAATGTATAGTGGTCAAATAGGATCATTTTCCTCTCGAGACCTTTTACTTTTTTTCCTCATGTGGGAATTAGAATTAATTCCTGTTTACCTACTTGTATCCATATGGGGAGGGAAGAAACGTCTGTACTCAGCTACAAAGTTTATTTTGTACACAGCGGGGGGTTCTATTTTTCTCTTAATGGGAGTTCCGGGTATGGGTTTATATGGCTCCAACGAGCCAACATTAAATTTTGAAACATTAGCTAATCAATCGTATCCTTTGGGATTGGAAGTAATATTCTATTTTGGCTTCCTTATTGCTTATGCTGTCAAATCGCCGATTATACCCCTACATACATGGTTACCAGATACCCATGGAGAAGCACATTACAGTACATGTATGCTTCTAGCGGGAATCTTATTAAAAATGGGAGCGTATGGATTGGTTCGGATCAATATGGAATTATTACCCCATGCTCATTCTATATTTTCTCCCTGGTTGATGATAGTAGGAGCGATTCAAATAATCTATGCAGCTTCAACTTCTTTCGGTCAACGCAATTTAAAAAAGAGAATAGCCTATTCCTCCGTATCTCATATGGGTTTCACACTTATAGGAATTGGTTCCATAACCGATACGGGAATCAATGGAGCCATTTTACAAATAATCTCTCATGGATTTATTGGTGCTGCACTTTTTTTCTTGGCAGGAACGAGCTACGATAGAATACGTCTTGTTTATCTCGACGAAATGGGAGGAATAGCTATCCCAATGCCAAAAACATTTACCATGTTCAGTAGCTTCTCGATGGCTTCTCTTGCATTGCCAGGAATGAGTGGTTTTGTTGCGGAATCAGTAGTATTTTTTGGAATAATTACTAGCCCGAAATATCTTTTAATGCCAAAAATACTAATTACTTTCGTAATGGCAATTGGAATGATATTAACTCCTATTTATTCATTATCTATGTCACGTCGGATGTTCTATGGCTACAAGCTATTCAACGTTCCAAACTCTTATTTTTTTGATTCTGGACCACGAGAACTATTTGTTTCGGTCTGTATCCTTCTACCTGTAATAGGTATTGGTATTTATCCTGATTTCGTTCTCTCGCTATCAATTGACAGGATAGAAGCTATTCTATCTATTTATTTTCATAAATAGTTTTCATCAATAAGACATTACATTAATGTAAAAGAACTGTGTGATTTTTAAAAGCGTTCACTGTATAATGCAATGAAAGAAAAAAAAATGAAGTCAATTATAATCAGATACATCTAAAGTTTTTTTGAACCATTTGAATCAAGTAGTGATTCAAACGGTTCGAAAAAACTTGCACAAACCTTCTTTATATAATATACGGGACGATGTTCCTATGTATTCTTCAGGCCCTTTCTTCAATTAGTTGTTAATGTGAATGAACCATAACTATGTAGTCCTATTCCTAATAGATTGACCCCAAAATAACATATCCAAATTATAAGAAATCCTATAGAAGCCACAATTGCCGAATCCACACCCTGAAAGCTCTGATTTGTTCTACTATGTAAATAAATCGCGAATATGGTCCAAGTAATAAATGCCCAAGTTTCCTTGGGGTCCCAATTCCAATAAGACCCCCATGCCTCATTAGCCCATACTGCTCCCGAAAGAATACCTATGGTTAAAAAAGTAAACCCTAGACTAATGACACGATAACTACACTGATCTAATTGTTGAGTTAATTGATACCTGTGATAATTTATAAATGAAAGAAAAGAAGTGTTTTGTAAAACACTTCTTTTTTCATTCACAAAGGAAAATGACCTATTTAATAAATGATTGCTTTTGCGAGGAATATCTAGGTTTTTTCGAAATGTAATGACTAAAAGAGCTACGGATAATAACGATCCACATAAAAGAGCTGCATAACTCAATAACATCATACTTACGTGCATCATTAACCACTGGGATTGTAGAGCAGGTACTAATATTGCAGATTGATGCATTTCGGTTGAAAGACCCGAAGTGGCAAAGCCTTGGGTAAAAATAGCACTTGGCGCGGTTATTGCGCTTAAATAACTTTTCTGGTTCCGTCTTTTAGGAAACATATGAATAATGGAGAAACTCCACGAAAGAAACATTAAAGATTCATATAAATCGCTTAACGGCAAATGTCTCGAATAAATCCAACGAGTAACTAATAATCCTGTTATACAGAAAAAGGTAGCCATCATGGCTTTTTCTGACAAATCAAATAGTACTACGGTTTGATGGACTAATAAGGTCATCAAATGAATCGTAATAACAATTGAAATGATAGAAAAAGAGATGTGAGTTAATATATGTTCTAAAGTGGCAAATATCATAATTTTTTTTTAGGGGGGGGGTATCCTCAATTACGGAATGGAAATCCGGAATTGAATTCATTATAGGATCTATTGTGCCTTTTTTAGAGGATGCCGCCACTCGGACTCGAACCGAGATGCTCTAGCACTGCTTCCTAAGAGCAGCGTGTCTACCAATTTCACCATGGCGGCTTCATCGAAATAATCATAGTCCATATGATGTTCAATCGTCGAGATTGAGGGATTTAATGCAATCTCTTTTAGGAAATGTTAGAATCGATGAATAAAGACCCGTTCAAATAAATATTTAAACGCTCAATAATCCTTAGTATCGTGGCAGAAGGTCATTTTAAACAGCAGGCTTTTCCATATTATAAGTTCTTCTGGAATAGTTGGAACTAGACGTTTATACCCGGAGTCCGGGTATAGAACTAAGAATTTTTTTTCTCATTTTTTGACGATTCATTTCTCATTTATCTGATTTGATAGATCCGAAACGAAAAAGATTCATTTTTCAATGAACAAAATAAAACAATATTTTTTATATATCCCAACTTCATCACTACATCCAAAGGATTTCTATAAAAATTTGGATAGTTTGGTATCAAAGATGTATTAATGATTGGGATCTTCGTTGTATACATAACATAATTTGTGTGAGGATTTACCAAACCCATTAGGTATTGGACCGGGCATATCGTATAACAAAAGAGTTTCAATCTTTATTGAAATTCTACTGTATGTACTTTATGTACTTTAACTTAGAAAACTTAGAAAATAAAAATGAAACTGATAAGATCTCTTTATATATAGATTTGAAATCTAATATTAATAGATAAAATAATTTAGATATTAGATCTAGATATATCGATTGATCGATCCTCCAGCTCAAACATGGGATAGGATCCATTGGGGTTGGATTACGTAAGATTGACTCATTCTTTAGTACATAAATATTGATCTAAATGGGATCCTGGCAGTTTTATTATTTTTTTTTTTTTTTTTCTCTTCGAAATAAGAGGGAGTCCTTGTAGATATGTAGTGATTCAGAGAGCTACAAATCAAAGTTTTAAAGTGTATATTTTAATCAATTAGTTTCAATAATCCATTGACTTTGACTATGAATCTTATGCCCGCCTTACTTTGGAACAAAAAGGGGGCTCTAACCTCGTTCATACTTGTTTCAGATTTTCCAAAAATCTTAATGATGTATAACTATTGGAGATACATAATCCAATAAGCCAATCCCTTCCTAAGAAAAAAAAAAGTCAGAGTTTTGTTATTGTGAAAAATGAATCGATGGGGAAAGTTACAATCCCCATCTCGCGAATTATAAAAACCAATCAATGAAAGGTGAAACCTTGTATTTTGTGTCTAACTACTTCTTTCTTTTTTTTTTCAAACAAAAAAAGAAATCATTTTTAGAACCTAGTATACAGAATAATTTGTATTCTACATACCACAACTGCTAGTTCGATCTCATATTGATGAGTTCAAAACATTAGTTAATGTGAATTCTTCATCTTATAAATTGAATCATCCAATTCATCGAGTCATGCTGATTCAGATTCAGATCATTCCAAGGCTTTATTACTTGTTTGTCGCACAAAAAAACTTTTTGAATGCCCGGTAGAAATAGATTTAGCTAAAGATAAAGCTTTTGCCGCGGCCTGATATCCCCTTCCTTTCCAAATATTTCTACGAATATGCTTTTTTGACAGAGAAGTACGTTTCTTTGGAACCGCCATTTCAAAATAAAAGGGTCACTCATTTTTATAGTTGGACGTGAAAGACATTTATTGTTCAATTCAAAATAGGTTGTTCTTTCTATTAACTATTCATTATCTATCTTTATTCCATAGCCGATACTTATGCTTACTTCATAACATAGAAAAGTATGGATACAGATAGATGAGCATCGCATATGGTATCATTAAGGATAAAAAAAGAAATGAAATAGAAGAAAAAAGAAAAAACGATGTGATTTTCAAGGGAATTTTTTTTTTTCACATTTCCATTACATCCAATGTTCGAAGAAAGAATAATTTGTACTGATTGGGGGCTTCATATCTTTATTCAATCTATGTCTACGGGCGGGATATCTACTACCGTTGAATCGGATGCCATTGATAAGAATTAAAAAGGTTCCAATTCATATCTCAGTCTATTTAGATAATATATATATATATTATAAATGTTATATTTAATAAATCGAAAAGCTTAAGAACCCCTTCCTAATTTAGGAAACCAATAATGAATGGAACCTTTTTCTATTAATTGATTAAGCTCGGAGATAGAGTCCACATAATTTAAATTGAAATTAAATCCAAAGTAGTTAATCCGTTAAACAATACATTACTTGATAAAATAAAGGGAATTTTAGTAATTTCTCATTTTAGTTCTATGCGAAGTGACAAGTATTCTAGGATTTTTCATAAACACATAAACATAAGTTTGTTTTATTGGACTAGAAGCCAATCAATTCCAGAATTAGTTAATGACTCCGAAGAAACTAAATAAAAACTAGGTTTATTGGATCGAGTTATTGGCAGATCCTACGATACATATCAGAATAAAGTACTTGAATTTTTGGTATCATCTTTTTTCCTTACTATAATTGATATAAATATGGATAGAAATCACCGTATCATATGTATATAGTAGAATAATTGAAAATTTCATATTTTTTATCTTAATAAATACCTTCGTTAATAACTAGGTAGTAGCTTTTAACTAGTAACTGGGTTATTTGAAGAATTGTAACTTCTTTATTTGAATTTTTTGTTTTTTTTTCAATAGTTTGGAAAGAATCAGAATAATTAAGAATGAAAAATCATATTTGAGTTCTTTTATATCTTGTATATCTTGATTATTTTTTGATTTATTTGATTATTGCTCCTTCCGGAAGAAATAAGGGCTGGTGAATGGGAAACAATTAATAAGAATAAAAAAATAAAGTTTGATTTTCTTATGGAACATACATATCAATATGCATGGATCATACCTTTCGCTCTACTTCCAGTTACTATGTCAATAGGGTTGGGACTTCTGCTTGTTCCGACCGCAACAAAAAAATTGCGTCGTATGTGGACTTTTCCTAGTGTTTCATTGCTAAGTATAGTTATGGTTTTTTCGTCCGATCTGTCTATTCAACAGATAAATGGCAGTTCTATCTATCAACATCTATGGTCTTGGACCATCAATACTGATTTTTCCTTAGAGTTCGGCTACTTGATCGATCCACTTACTTCTATTATGTCAATACTAATCACTACGGTTGGAATTATGGTTCTTATTTATAGTGACAATTATATGTCTCATGATCAAGGATATTTGAGATTTTTTGCTTATATGAGTTTTTCCAATACTTCCATGTTGGGATTAGTTACTAGTTCCAATTTGATACAAATTCATATTTTTTGGGAACTAGTGGGAATGTGTTCGTATTTATTAATAGGTTTTTGGTTCACACGACCGGCTGCCGCAAATGCTTGTCAAAAAGCGTTTGTAACTAATCGTGTAGGGGATTTTGGGTTATTATTAGGAATCTTAGGTTTTTATTGGATAACAGGGAGTTTCGAATTTCGAGATTTGTTCGAAATCTTCAATAACCTGATCCGTAATAATGGGGTCAACTCTTTATTTGCTACTCTGTGTGCCTCCCTATTATTCGTCGGTGCAGTTGCTAAATCCGCACAATTTCCCCTTCATGTATGGTTACCTGATGCCATGGAGGGGCCTACTCCTATTTCGGCTCTTATCCATGCTGCTACTATGGTAGCAGCAGGCATTTTTCTTGTCGCTCGATTTCTTCCGCTTTTCACAGTCATACCTTACATAATGAATCTCATTTCTTTGATAGGTGTAATAACGGTACTATTAGGAGCTACTTTAGCTCTTGCTCAAAGAGATATTAAGAGAAGTTTAGCCTATTCTACAATGTCTCAATTGGGTTATATTATGTTAGCCCCAGGGATAGGCTCTTATCGAGCTGCTTTATTCCATTTGATCACTCATGCCTATTCGAAAGCATTATTGTTTTTAGGATCCGGATCAATTATTCATTCAATGGAACCCATTGTTGGATATTCTCCAGATAAAAGTCAGAACATGGTTCTTATGGGTGGTTTAACAAAATATGTGCCAATTACAAAAAATACTTTTTTATTAGGTACACTTTCTCTTTGTGGAATTCCACCTCTTGCTTGTTTTTGGTCTAAAGATGAAATTCTTAATGATAGTTGGTTGTATTCACCTATTTTCGCAATAATAGCTTGTTTCTCGGCGGGGTTAACTGCATTTTATATGTTTCGGATGTATTTACTTACTTTTGATGGTCATTTACATGCTCATTTTCAAAATTACAGTGGCACTCAAAATAGTTCGTTCTATTCAATATCTATATGGGGGAAAGAAGGAACCAAACCAGTTAACAGAAATTTGTTTTTATCAACAATGAATAATAATGAAAAGGTTTCCTTTTTTTCGAAGAAGATATACAAAATGAACGGAAATGTAAGAAATCTTATACGCTCCTGTAGGATTTATTTTGAAAATAAAGACACTTCAACGTATCCCCATGAATCAGACAATACTATGCTTTTGCCTCTACTTATATTGGTCCTATTTACTTTGTTCGTTGGATCCATAGGAATTCCTTTCGATCAAGGAGTAATGGATTTTGATATATTATCGAAATGGTTAACTCCATCAATAAACCTTTTACATCAAAATTCGAACTATTCTGTGGATTGGTATGAATTTGTGACAAATGCAATTTATTCAGTCAGTATAGCCTGTTTTGGAATATTCATAGCGTCTATTTTATATGGGTCTGTTAATTCATCTTTTCAGAATTTGGACTTAATCAATTCATTTGTTAAAAAAACAGGCTCTAAGAAAATTTTATTGGACCGAATAATAAATGCGATATACAATTGGTCATATAATCGTGGTTACATAGATGTTTTTTATGCAACATGCTTAACTACAAGTATAAGAGGATTGGCTGAAGTAACTCATTTTTTAGATAGACGGGTAATTGACGG